ATTTCTATAACAACACAACATTGATACAATATTGGTGGAAAAATAAAAAATAAATTAAGTAAAAAATGAGGTTTATTCACTAAAATAAGCAAGTGAAATCCTTTGTGTTTTTTTATTTGTTCCTTAACTCATTGACAGTAATCTCAAAATTTGATATTTATAGACCCGATTACTTCATTTATTTATTATTTATTCACTTAATCTTTTTCTATCTATTTTATATATATCAATAAAATTTATATCAATAAAATAGAAATAGATTTTTGTCGTTATAAAAGACACTCTTTTAGAGTAACAATAATAAATTTAGTATGATATAAAAATAAATTTAGTATGATATAATTAGTATGATATAAATAGAACAAAAGAGGAAATAGCAAAGAAACAAAAAGGTTATACAAGGCTATATACAAATCATCCACATTTTTTTTATTTCATTAATTGAATTTTATTTGTTGATTAGGGCGAAGTTCCGTAAAAACCCCCGCCCTTTTTGAAATATCATGAACAGTTCCTGTAGGTTGAGCACCTTTTTCAAGGAAATATAGAATAGCAGGAACATTTAAATAGATTTGATTCTTTATCGGGTCATAAAAACCCACTTTACGAAGATCTCTTCCCTCTCGTCGGGATCGAACATCAATTGCAACGATTCGATAAATGGCTCATTGGGATAGATGAACAATACCCCCCCCCTAGAAACGTATAAGAAGTTTTCTCCTCGTACGGCTCGAGAAAATTCTAAATTATGTCTATGTCTAAATTATGTCTATGTATAGAATCATAATATCAAATAGATCCATAAAATCATCAAATTCATTATATTATTGATTTTAGTTTAAATACTTTTTCTTAGTCTTCCCCCCCCCAAAAAAAAAATTATTTGTATCCTCATAACTCAAGTTGAATAACTCTCAAATAACTCAAAAGAAACCTTTTAGGTATTAAATTTATTGAGTGGTCTCTAACCCTTTTTGTCTGTCTCCTTTAGAATCTATTTTGATTCTTAAATATGATCTGGTTGTTGAGACAATTGAAAACGGTATTTCCTTGTTCCAGGATCTTTATCTTTGCCTTGAATCATTGGGTTTAGACATTACTTCGGTGATCTTTAAATCGTTTCAAAACGGCAGCAACATACCATTTTTTGTGATTTCTTTCTATCAAAGAATCGTATGAATATTCCTACGTAATACACTTTACTTTTGATTTGATCAAAAGAGTTTTACCAATTCCAACAAAATTAACTTTCTAAACAAAATGAACTTTTAAATTTTATCGAATTGGATCCTTTAGATTTATATATCTAAAATATACTTACGAAGTTGTTCCAATTTATTGATCGATACTAACCTTAGATTCTTGCCCTTGAGAAATTAATCAATACGTTCTACTCGAGCTCCATCGTGTACTATTTACATGGCAACACTCTCAAAAATGAGGGTTCCAGTGGAACAGAACAAATGATGTCGAGCCAAGAGCACTTTCGTTCCTATATAATATAAAAAAGTGGTGGATGTAAGAATCCACAGCTGATCATGTCCTTCAAGTCGCACGTTGCTTTCTGCCACATCGTTTTAAACGAAGTTTTACCATAACATTCCTTCAGTTTGGAACCAGTATGTAATTGATTCAATTATGGAATCGTGAATAATCATCGGTTCGGTCGGTACATAATAATCTATACTTTTTTCTTCTATATGAAGAATGGATAATGTATGACGAAGTCTCAACAAGAATTCAATCAATTTAACCCCATTGTTTATAATTTTTTTAAAATTATAACTAACATGAATAAATAAACACGAATAAACAAGTTATTTTGAATCTCTATCTTCAAGTAACGTGATAGGATAAATTCAAAAATTTCACACTTCTTAGAGTACCAAGAACTCATAAGAAATCATTAAAAAGATTTAATTGATTGAATAGTTTCCTACCCTATATCATTATTTGCATAAGGTTTTACAGTAAGTACCATTCGCTTTTTATCATCATTAAGAGAAATCCATATTGGATTAAACCATCAATGATTAATAAAAAAAAAAAGAAATAAGAATCACATTCTATAACAATATTATACTCTTAAACGGAAGACTGGTCGAAAAGACAATCTTTATTTTGATATATTTTATTATGATATAGATTATGATATAGATATATATTTTATTTTTTATTATAGATTAATAAAATTATAGATTAATAAAATGATCGTGGGTCAGGTATGTTCTGGGACGGAAGGATTCGAACCTCCGAATAGCGGGACCAAAACCCGTTGCCTTACCACTTGGCCACGCCCCATTTCTAGTCGACACTAATAAACACTAATATTGGTACTGGTTGTTCGTCAACTCAAGTCTAAATATCTATTATCTATTCTAAATATCTATTATCTATAAAATAGATTACTAGAATTTTTATAATCTATAAAATAGATTACTAGAATTTTTATACATGTAGACGTAGAATTAAACAGAATTTATTGATCATTACATATAATTCAATTAAGATATTGTATGAAAGTATGGTTTATTCTATTCTCTTTTGATTTGAGAATTGAAGGATTTTTGATTGGGTGAGTTCAAATCAAAGAAAGTTTTTTGGTCTATCTTATTTTCTTTTTATTCATTTTTCTTTTCTATGAATAATAACATATTTATAATTAATAACATATTTATAATAATAAAATAAAAAAAAACTCAATTTATTAATAACTCAATCAAAATAAATAAAATACAATTATCCTCAAGAACAAAATGTTTGTTATGCTTAATATATTTAGTTTGATCTGTATCTGTCTTAACTCTGCTCTTTATTCAAGTAGTTTTTTCGTCGCCAAATTGCCCGAGGCCTACGCTTTTTTAAATCCAATCGTAGATGTTATGCCAGTAATACCCCTGTTTTTTTTTCTCTTAGCCTTTGTTTGGCAAGCTGCTGTAAGTTTTCGATGATATCTTTAATTTAATAATGTCTAGACAAATTCATGATTTATTGAAAAAAAAAAAATTCAAAGAAAAGAATTGATAAGATCAGATAAGTCTTACACCCTCAATTCAAATATTGAAATTCTTGTACAACCGCGAAAAATCTGGATCACCCCACTTTATTTCTTGGTGTCAAAATAAAAAATAAAAATAGTAGGGTATGTGGTATAAAAACGGAGAATCTATTCTCTTTTTTACTAAAAAAAATCTTGGAGATTATGTAATGCTTACTCTCAAACTATTTGTTTACACGGTAGTGATATTCTTTGTTTCTCTCTTTATTTTCGGATTCCTGTCTAATGATCCAGGACGTAATCCTGGACGTGAAGAATAAAAGATAAGGTTTTTGTTTTCCTTGCTTGATTTTAAAATGTTCTTAGTAGGATTTTATCTATTACACATTTTTAACTATTAAAAAAAAAAAAGAGCTCGCGAAAAATTCGAAAGAAAATACCAAGTCATCAACAAAAACGGAAAGAGAGGGATTCGAACCCTCGGTACGAAAAACTCGTACAACGGATTAGCAATCCGACGCTTTAGTCCACTCAGCCATCTCTCCTCCCAATTGAAAAAGGATAATACTATGTTACATTATAAAAAATAAGGATTGAAAGAGCCCTTCATAATATTTTTTTTCATCCGAGAGTGCTTTTTAGTTCCACGGCCCGGCTAAGTACTGACCAGGCCGGGCCCGCCATTTATTGTTCCAACGAATCATAAATAATTTTTTATTATTTGAAAACTAAAATACTTGCTTGTTATTACGATTGGAAAAATAAAAACTCTTTTGATTTCTATGATATAGAATCAAATGATATCGAATCAAAGTGTCGTTTCTTATCTTAATTTTTTCTATTTATTCTTTATTCCTTTTTTTTATTTTAGTAAAGTAAATAAATAACAAAAAGGGAACTGTGGATTCTTGCACAATACATTTTCATGTATGTTATGGCTTAAGTAGTTTTGTCGAGACGTCTAGGTCAAAAACCTCCGGCAAAAAAACACTTGTTATTTAGTTTTAGTTATTGAAATTTAATGAATTCTCTTTTCCGAATCTCATTGGGTTCTCTGATACAACACGTAAACGCTCTAATTTTCATGATTATTTTATGATCCTATCCTTTCTTTTTACTCTTTTAACTTTTTATTACGACCCATTTTCTTGTTCGACAAAAGGTTCATTTATATACAATAATCGGATTGTAGCGGGTATAGTTTAGTGGTAAAAGTGTGATTCGTTCTATAATCCTTTATATAGTTAAGGGGTCTTTCGGTTTGATTAATATTTCATTCCGACCAAAAACTTTATTTCTTAAAAGGATTTAATCCTTTACCTCTCAAAGAAAAATTCGAGGAAGAATATACATTCTCGTGATTTGTATCCAAGAATCAATTTAAAATTGAAAAATTGGATTATGAGATTACGAAACATAATTTTTTTTTTTTAATTAGATCAATACTTCTAATTGAATAAGTATGAGTAAAGGATCCATGGATAAAGATAGAAAGTGGCTTTCTAATCGTAACTAAATCTTTAATTTGGAATTTGTATTACGGAAATTGAAGCAAAATGGCTATTAAACAATGACTTTGGTTTACTAGAGACATCGACAAATTGTTTTAGCTCGGTAGAAACAAAATGCTTTTCCTAAGGATTCTCTCACATAGAAATAGAGAACGAAGTAACTAGAAAGGTTGTTATAATATAATCCCCCTCTTTTCTATAGGGATCGTCTAGAAAGCGGGTTGTTCTGAATACATTCAGACAGAAAAGCTGACATAGATGTTATGGGTGGAATTTTTTTTTTTCGTTCATGTCTTAATATAGGAATTTATACATCTTCCATAAAGGAGCCGAATGAAACCAAAGTTTCACGTTCAGTTTTGAATTAGAGACGTTAAAAATGATGAATCAACGTCGACTATAACCCCTAGCCTTCCAAGCTAACGATGCGGGTTCGATTCCCGCTACCCGCTTTTACTTTATTTTTTTATTAAATTAATAAAAATTAATAAGAAATAAGAAAAAAATAGAATTAAATATTTTGAGATTTTTTTTATTTTATAAAACATTTTATGAATATAATTAATGGAATGCATCATTGACTTGAATACGGAATTCCCGGAATTGGTTCAACTATTTTTCCGAACAAGAAATAGGAAAATTGGAATGAAAAGCGTCCATTGTCTAATGGATAGGACAGAGGTCTTCTAAACCTTTGGTATAGGTTCAAATCCTATTGGACGCAATTTTTTTCCATATGTATACATATTTTTTTTTTAGATTTCTATGTCAAGAAAGATATTTTGAATGACTTGAATAAGAGACGCTCTTATTACATATTACGTAAATTACAACATATTACTAAATTACAACATATTACGTAAATTACATATTAATTATTTATTATTTATTATATAAATAATAAATAATTAATATGTAAATTTTAAAAATGTAAATTTTATATAATAAAAATAATAAAATAATAAAAATAATAAATATATATATAATTATAAAAAATAATAAATATATATATAATTATAATAAATATATATATAATTATATAAAATAAATATATATATAATAAAATAAATAT